TCGTAGACGAAGAATAACAAACTTTATTTGTCTTTACATTTTATCCAAGGATAAAAAAACTAAAACTATGTTAGTATAACACTATACAGACAGCAAAAAAAATTACAGTCTTCTTTTTTTGTTTAAGAAAAAATCAGCAATTCTATAAGGTTCAATAAAAATTTCCATCAAAACTCCTTTGATATAATTGCTATGCTTAGTGTGTGACTCGTTAGTTTAGGATTCGATTAGACTAAGAAAAAAAAAAAATAAAAAAGAACTTACCTATAAGATAAGAGCAACTAATAACTATAGCATTAATAAATAACCTAAGCAACTCATTGCTTCGCATTATCTGGATCCAAAAAAATAAGTCAAGATATGATAGACTGATCATATAATTGTAGCAACTGAATTTTTTTACAAAAAAAAAAAAAGAATAACGAAATATTATTATAAGTTATGAAAGGTAATTGAAAGGTATGCGGATAAACGGAAGGATGAAAGAAAGAGAGAGAAAATTTGAATATTAATGATCTATTATTCCAATTTGGAAAGTCTATGAGGTCACTGTAATAAAAACAATGTAATAAAGCATGAATACAGATTCATTCATAATAATTAAATAAATCTGTTCGTTCTGAAAACAAAAAATTAAGAGCCTTGAGCCAATAAAAACTGAGAAAATTGACTCTAAAATAAATTAAAAAATGAAATTAAAAATTTCAGGTAAGAGCTCCATTGTAGAATTCGGGCCTAATGATTAATCAAGAGGCGATGGGAACGACGGAACCCATGAATATAGAGGATTCAATTGAAAAATAAATCTTAGTAATTCATTGGACAGGATGGCGGAATAAACCATAAACTTTATTATCTATTCTGATTTTTATTCTGAGACCTCGTGGGATAAACATAAAACTTAAATAGATATTGAAAGAGTAAATATTCGCCGGCGAATTTTTTTTTTCAAATAAAAAAAGTAATAAAAAACGAAAAAGATAAAAGAAAATAAGGATTTTGTTAAAATACTCTAACTCTAACAAAAACGACATTCGAGATAATGATATTACGTTATTTTTAAATAAATATAAATAGAATTAATCTTGGATTCCATTTTGAAAAAGACATACACAAATTTAGAAGAGATCAGATGAAATGTCAAAAAAGACCATGATTAATAGGATTAATCATTAACTACATCTATATATTAATACAAATACAAGCTTTTTTAGTACTTTTATTCGCGAGGAGCTGTATGAGAAGAAACTCTCACGTTCAGTTCTGTAGTAGAGATGGGATTTCTAATTTAGAAAAAAACCATCAACTATAACCCAAAAAGAACCAGATTTCGTAAACAACATCGAGGAAGACTAAAAGGAATATCTTCTCGTGGGAATCGTATTTGTTTTGGCAGATATGCTCTTCAAACACTTGAACCCGCTTGGATCACATCTAGACAAATAGAAGCAGGGCGACGAGCAATGTCACGAAATGTACGACGTGGGGGAAAAATTTGGGTACGTATATTTCCAGACAAACCAGTTACAGTAAGACCGGCGGAAACGCGTATGGGTTCTGGGAAAGGATCCCCGGAGTATTGGGTAGCTGTGGTTAAACCAGGTAAAATCCTTTATGAAATGGGTGGTGTACCCGAAAATATAGCCAGAAAAGCTATTTCAATAGCGGCATCAAAAATGCCTATAAAAACCCAATTCATTATTTCTGAATAGGAATATAGAATGAAAAATCTAAATAACATTTAAGGAAAAAAAAGATTATCGGTTTTATTTTTTTGACAAACAATATTTTTTTACTTCGTCCTTTGTATTAAAAGAAGAGATACAAAAAAATGATATGATTCAACCACAAACCTATTTGAATGTAGCAGACAACAGCGGGGCTCGAGAATTGATGTGTATTCGAATAATAGGAGCTAGTAATCGCCGATATGCTCATATTGGTGACGTTATTGTTGCTGTAATCAAGGAAGCAATACCGAATACTCCTCTAGAAAGATCAGAAGTGATCAGAGCAGTAATTGTACGTACTTGTAAAGAACTCAAACGGAACAATGGGACGATAATACGATATGATGACAACGCCGCAGTTGTCATTGATCAAGAAGGGAATCCAAAAGGAACTCGAGTTTTTGGGGCGATCCCACGGGAATTGAGACAATTAAACTTTACTAAAATAGTTTCATTAGCTCCTGAGGTCTTATAAGACCTAAATATCGATAGTTTAGTATAGGATTTAAAAAATGGTATTGAAATAAAATTAATTAATAGATTGTGTATCACGCATATACCCTTAATAAAAAAATATTAATAATTTAATTCATATATTAATATATAATTCGTCTATATCTATATATAAATAAAATATAAATAAAAGAAAAAGAACATGTTGATTATATCAAAATTATAGAACAATAAGGAATTTTAACTTATCATGGGGAAAGACACTATTGCTGATATAATAACCTCTATACGAAATGCTGACATGAATAGAAAAGGAACAGTTCGGATAGGGTCGACTAACATCACCGAAAGCATTGTTAAAATACTTTTACGGGAGGGTTTTATCGAAAACGTAAGGAAACATTGTGAAAACAATCAATATTTTTTGATTTTAACCCTAAAACATATACGAAATAAGAAAGAATCCTATAAAACTATTTTAAATTTAAAGCGAATAAGTCGACCGGGTCTACGAATCTATTCTAACTCTCAACGAATTCCACGAATTTTAGGCGGAATAGGAATTGTAATCCTTTCGACTTCTCAAGGTATAATGACAGACCGAGAAGCTAGACTAAAAAGAATCGGTGGAGAAATTTTGTGTTATATATGGTAATCCTTCTAATATAAAAATTGGATATCCGGAATTTACCATGTTGTGAAAAAAGGGGTTGTGTAATACCACCCCTGCTAAAAATAAAAATTTTAGCAAGTTCTTAGGTATAAGTTAATCAGGGGACAGCCGCTTTCTAGACTCCATAACAAGGATTCAAAAGAGTAAGTGGTTTTTTTCAATTTCAACATTCCGTTCACGAAGATACAATTAAAGATTCAAAAATATCAAGAAACCTTTCTTTCGTCCAACAAAACAATAAGTATATTCACAGAATTAAGGAATAATAACTATGAAAATAAGGGCTTCCGTTCGTAAAATTTGTGAAAAGTGTCGACTAATCCGTAGGAGGGGACGAATTATAGTAATTTGTTCCAACCCGAGGCATAAACAAAGACAAGGATAATCTTACTAAAGGAAATAAAATAAAGGAAAGGGCACTTCCAAGGAGCTGGCAAAAAAAAGTCCGTTTTGACATGAAATGGATATATCCATATATTTCTTGTGAAATGAAAAAATATGGCAAAACCTATATTAAGAATTGGTTCACGTAAAAATACACGTAGTGGTTCACGTAAAAATGTACGTAGAATACCAAAGGGAGTTATTCATGTTCAAGCAAGTTTCAACAATACCATTGTGACCGTTACAGATGTACGGGGTCGGGTTATTTCTTGGTCCTCCGCGGGTACTTGTGGATTCAGGGGTACAAGAAGAGGAACACCTTTTGCTGCTCAAACCGCAGCAGGAAATGCTATTCGAGCAGTAGTGGATCAAGGTATGCAACGAGCTGAGGTAAGGATAAAAGGCCCTGGACTGGGAAGAGATGCAGCATTACGAGCTATTCGTAGAAGCGGTATACTTTTAAGTTTCGTACGAGATGTAACCCCTATGCCACATAATGGTTGTAGACCCCCTAAAAAAAGACGTGTATAGAACTAAATAAAAGCTGAAAGGGTTTCAAGAGAAATAAACGATTCAATTATCTCATCAAATAAAATTACTATGGTTCGAGAGAAAGTCAAAGTATCTACTCGGACACTACAGTGGAAGTGTGTTGAATCAAGAAGAGACAGTAAGCGTCTTTATTATGGACGCTTTATTCTGTCTCCACTTATGAAAGGTCAAGCCGACACAATAGGCATTGCGATACGAAGAGCTTTACTTGCCGAAATAGAAGGAACATGTATTACACGTGCAAAATCTGAGAACATACCACATGACTATTCTAACATAGTAGGTATTCAAGAATCAGTACATGAAATTTTAATGAATTTGAACGAGATTGTATTAAGAAGTAATCTATACGGAACGCGCAACGCGCTTATTTGTGTCAAAGGTCCCGGATATATAACTGCTCGAGACATAATTTTACCGCCCTCTGTGGAAATAGTTGATAATACACAGCATATAGCTACCTTAATGGAACCAATAGATTTGTGTATTGGATTAAAAATCGAGAGGAATCGCGGATATAGCCTAAAAATGTCAAATAACTTTGAAGACAGAAGTTATCCTATAGATGCAGTATTCATGCCTGTTCAAAACGCGAATCATAGTATTCATTCTTATGGGAATGGGAGTGAAAAACAAGAGATTCTTTTTCTAGAAATATGGACAAATGGAAGTTTAACTCCTAAAGAAGCACTTCATGAAGCCTCCCGGAATTTGATTAATTTATTTATTCCTTTTCTACATGTAGAAGAAGAAACGTTCTATTTAGAGAACAATCAACATCAAGTTACTTTACCCCTTTTTCCTTTTCATAATAGATTAGTTAACCTAAGAAAAAAAAAAAAAGAACTAGCATTTCAATATATTTTTATTGACCAATTAGAATTGCCTCCCAGAATCTATAATTGTCTCAAAAAGTACAATATACATACATTATTGGACCTTTTGAATAACAGTCAAGAAGACCTTAAAAAAATTGAACATTTTCACATAGAAGATCTAAAAAAGATATTAGACATTCTAGAAAAAAAATAGAAAAAGCATTAAAAAAAATTACTAAATTACTAAATTAAAGTAAATTTTAAATTGAAATGGATTTTAAACCTGCAACGTAATTTCTATGTTCCAGTCGAACCCAATTTAATTAATTAAATTAATTAGATATGTATCTAGGGAGAGGTCATTTTTAAATGACTACTCCCTAGATACCC